TATATGTTTTACATCTTCTATGTGAAAATGTTCAATTTTCATAAGTTCTTCTTGACTATTATTCAAAAGGTCCAATAATGTATGTATGTTGGACCTTTTGAGACAATTATAGATCCTGGGGGGCAATTCTAATTGGTCAATAAAAATGGATTTCAATGCTATTTCTTTTTTATTTTTCCTTAATTTCTCAAATATGTCATGAAAAGTAAAAGGGGGTGGTAAAGTAGCTTTGTGTTGATTGTTTTCTAAATTTAAGTTTTCTTCTTCCGAATCCAAAAAAGGAATAAATAAATCAATCAAATTCCGAGAGGCTTCATAAAGTGCTTCTTTAGGAGTTAAACTTCCATTTGTCCATATTTCGAGAAAAAGTATTTCTTGTTTTTCATTCCCATTCACATAAGAATGAATACTATGATTTGCATTTCGAACAGGCATGAATACAGCATCTATAGGATAACTTCTGTCTTGAAAGTTATTTAGTGTTTTTATACGATATCCGCGATTCCTTTCGATTTGTAATCCAATACATAAATTAATAGGTTCTGTTAGGTTTGCTATATGTTGTGTATTATCAACGATTTCCACAGAAGGTGGTAAAATGATGTCTCGAGCAGTCACATATCCAGGACCCTTGACACAAATGGACGCGTCCCGAGTTCCATATAGATTACTTCTCAATACAATTTCTTTCAAATTCATTAAAATTTCATGTACTGATTCTTGAATACCTACTATGGTAGAATATTCATGTGGTATTTTCTCAGATTTTGCACGTGTGATACATGTCCCCTCTATTTCTCCGAGCAAAACTCTTCGCACCGCAATGCCTATTGTATCGGCTTGGCCTTTCATAAGTGGAGACAGAATAAAGCGTCCATAATAAAGACGCTTACTGTCTACTCTTGATTCAACACACTTCCACTGTAGTGTCCGAGTAGATACTCTTACTTTCTCTCGAACCATAGTAAAATATTTTTTATTTTTTATCCAATCCTTGAATTGTTTATTTCTCTTGAAATCTCGTCAATGTTTATTTTTCGTTTTACACACGTCTTTTTTTAGGGGACCTACATCCATTATGTGGCATAGGGGTTACATCCCGTATAAATTTTAATAATATACCACTTCTACGAATAGCTCTTAATGCCGCATCTCTTCCGAGACCGGGACCTTTTATCATGACTTCCGCTCGTTGCATGCCTTGATCCGCTACTGTTCGAATAGCATTTCCTGCTGCGGTTTGAGCGGCGAATGGTGTCCCCCTCCGTGTACCCTTGAATCCGCAAGTACCGGCGGAGGACCAAGAGATCACCCGACCCCGTACATCCGTAACAGTCACAATGGTATTGTTGAAACTAGCTTGAACATGAATAACCCCCTTTGGTATTTTACGAGCATGTTTACGCGAACCAATACGTCCATTTTTACGCGAACCAATTTTTGTTTTTGGTATAGGTTTTGCCATACTTTATTATTATATTATTATTTATAAATCGAAGTCCAAGATCTATGGATATATCCATTTTATGTCAAAAACAGATCCTTTACTATTTTCTAATTTTTTAACTAGAATTAAGATTCTCTTTTTTTATATTAATTGTATAATTGTACTATTTCTATTAATTCTATAAATCTATAAATATAATTAATTTGAAATATCAATAAATCAATAATTTTTTATAAATAATATTTCTTAATTTCTTATAATACTTAACTATAATACTTAGAATATATAATAATTCTTTTTTTATATATACTATTATATATATTTTATTTATTTATTATTTATTTATAATTTATTTCATTTGTGCATCCGGTCTTTTAGACTAGAAAGCCCTTCTTTGTGGAAATATTATCCTTGTCTTTGTTTATGTCTTGGGTTGGAACAAATTACTATAATTCGCCCCCGCCTACGGATCAATCGACATTTTTCACAAATTTTACGAACAGAGGCTCTTATTTTCATATTAGTCATTCCTTAACTTAATTCCTAATCTCTTTATTGGAAGAAAATAAGGTTTCCTTAAATTTTTAACTTCTAATTGTACCCCCCCCCAAAAAAAATGTTGAAGTTGAAAACACAAGTCTAATTAAAAAATGCTTTATACTTCCATTTTCATTTTTACTTCCGTGGTCATATATTCTATTATTATTATTATATTTATATATCAAATAAGAGTACGTCGAGTCGAATCCTTTCGGAAACATAGCTTCGAATCAAACAAAATATGATTCTATAATATAAAGGAATCTGGAACATACCCTTGGGAAGTGATTCAATAATTAAACCCGCATAAATCAATCCATTTTTTTTTTCTTTTTGTCGTCTTATTCCAGTTAAAATACTTTCGTGCATTGACTACTGTATATTCACTACTGTATGAAGAGTGCTATTAGAAACCCGTGTTTTCTCTCTTTTTTCACAAAAATAGATAGAAGTTTCTCTCTCATATAATTCGGATATCCAAAAAATTACCATATATAACATAAAACTTCTCCACCGATTCTTTCTAATCGAGCCTCTCGATCTGTCATTATACCTCTAGAAGTAGAAAGAATTACAATTCCCATTCCTCCTAAAATTCTAGGAATTCGTTGATAATTAGAATAAATTCGTAGACCGGGCGTACTGATCCGTTTTAAAATTAAAACAGTTTTATATGATCCTTTCCTATTTCTTTTATACCGTAGAGTTAAAACTAAAAAATATTTGTCGCCTTCTCTATGTTTTCTCACGTTTTCAATAAAACCCTCTCGTAAAAGTATTTTAACAATGTTTTCGTTGATGTTAGTAGATGGTATTTGAACCATTCCCTTTCGATTCATGTCAGCATTTCGTATAGAAGTTATTATATCAGCGATGGTGTCCTTACTCATGATAAACGAAAATGATTGTTGCCCCTGATTTTTGATATAATCAACATGCTGCTTTTTTATATTTTTTATTCAATAAAATATCTAATATTCATATCTTTTTTTTTTTTTTGAGGTTATGAAATCTTTATTATATATTAAATTAAAATTATATATATAATAATTAAATTTAATAATTATTACAAATAATAATTAAATTACTACAAAAGGTATATGCATGAGATATAATCTATTAATGAATCTATTTCATTCAAAAATAATATATCTATGTCAGGGTGTCGCTTTATAATACCTCGGGCGCTAAGGAAACTATTTTAGTGAAATTTAACTGTCTCAATTCCCTGGCGATTGCGCCAAAAATTCGAGTTCCTTTTGGATTTCCTTCTTGATCAATGACGACCGCAGCATTATCATTATAGTGGATTATCATCCCGTTGCTACGTTTGAGTTCTTTACAAGTACGTACAATTACAGCTCTGATCACTTCTGATCTTTCTAAAGGCGTATTTGGTACAGCTTCCTTTATTACAGCAACAACAATGTCACCAATATAAGCATATCGTCGATTACTAGCTCCTATGATTCGAATACACATCAATTTGCGGGCTCCGCTGTTATCGGCTACATTCAAATGGGTTTGAGGTTGAATCATATCATTTATTTTATCTGTTCTTTCAGTCCCAAAAGTTGAAGTAAAAAAAATATTCTGTGTTACAAAAAATAAATCTACAATTGCCATTTTTTTTTTGCATCCTAAAGACCTCTTTCCTTTGGTTCTCTTCTCATTTTTATCCCGAAATAATGAATTGAGTTCGTATAGGCATTTTTGATGCTGCTATTGAGATAGCCTTTCGGGCTATATTTTCTGCGACTCCGCCCATTTCATAAAGTATTCTACCCGGTTTAACGACAGCTACCCAATATTCGGGAGATCCTTTTCCCGAACCCATACGCGTTTCGGTAGGTCTTACTGTAATCGGTTTGTCTGGAAATATGCGAACCCATATTTGTCCACCCCGGCGGACATTTCGTGACATTGCCCGCCGCCCTGCTTCTATTTGTCTAGATGTGATCCAAGCGGGTTCAAGTGCCTGAAGAGCATATCTTCCGAAACAAATATGATTACCTCGATAGGATATTCCTTTCATTCTTCCTCTATGTTGTTTACGGAATCTGGTTCTTTGGGGGTTATAGTTGATGGTTGTTTTTTAATTCCATCGCTATTACAGAACCGTACATGAGATTTTCACCTCATACGGCTCCTCGCGAATGAAGCGATTCAAAAATAAAAAGAAAATAAATAGATTTAACCGAAAAAAAAATAATATAAAAAATAGGATAGAATCACGGGATTTTTTGAGATTTCATAGAATCTATTGATCTATTGTAAATTTGTATATCTTGTTTTGATATATAACTAAACATGTAGTCGTCTTATAGACAATTTTAGCAATCCATATATAACCATATATAACTAGATAATGTTGTTTTGTTATATTAGAAGGTTCTAACGAATTTCTAAAATTCAATAAAATAAAAATTTTCGCGGGCGAAAATTGACTCTTTCATTATCAATTTCAGATGAAATGTAGGGTTATAGGCCATGACTCCTCAAAAAAAATGGATTGGTTCTTGGTTCGTTTCGCCATCCCACCCAATGAATCATTAAGATTTGTTTTTAATAAAATCTTAGGTATTCGCAGGTTCCGTCGTTCCCATCGCTTCTCGATTAATGGTTAGGTCTGAATTCGACAACGGAGCCTCTCTAATATTTAAATAAGATTCTCTTTTTTCTTGAATCAACCTTCTCAGTTTGTATTGACTCGCGGCTCTTGATTTGTTTGTTCTAGGAATATAGTCTTCTATAATATGGATATTAGGGGTTAATTAATATTGATGCTTTATTACACTACTTTTTATGAGATGACCCATCGACCTTTACATATTAGAATTCTATATCATTGATATTCCTTTTCTCTCTTTCTTTCAACCCTTCATTTATCCGTATATTCTTATTGCTTTACAATTCATAATCAGATTCGTTTTTCTTCCTTTTTTTATGCAATATTTCAATTGTTATAATTATATCCCTAATATATTCTATCTTTTCTTTAGATTTTTTATTT